CCCTCCGTTTCTCATACGTCTTTATGAGAGCCTCTTGCTTTTCGAGATCCGGCCCATCATCAACTCAGTCAGATCTTCTTCTTTGCCCGCTTTGACTAGGCTTCCATCTTTGTAATGCTTTCGATGATCGAATCGAGCTAGACTAAAGGGAAAGCCAAGCTCCAACTCCAATACGAACTAGGAACTCAAATCCCCTGCCCTTGGAAGGCTTTAACTCATATCATTCAGGGATAGGGATTCAGAAGTCACTGCTCAATCCTTCGAAGCACCAACCAACCCCGCTTGTATCGATCACTCTTTAAAGAAGAAGGAAGAAAGCAAGCCTACTCTCAAACCGAAGGGGAAAGCCCCGGCCGTGCCTTAAGCAGCGAACTTTGTCGGTTCCTTGTTAGCAGGTCAGACTTCTGTTCGATTAAATACCGTCGAATGGAATGTCCGGTTCTGAGGAATCTCCCGAGGAGGACGGTCTCACTATACAACAGGTTTGCTTTCTTCATCAAGGAAAATACCAGTTGGACAGGGAGCACCCTCTAAACTAAAGGCGTGCAAGCGGGCGGTTTGCCTTGCCCCTAGACCATAGAATAGAGCCAACGGCTTCGGACTAGGTAAAGTGTCGAACCTCATGTTTTCGATCTCAGAGTCATACAGTCCCATTTTCTGGCTGCAAGGCCCGGCCCGAGTAGTCAATGGTTGCTACCGCTGACTGCGCTTCTCTGTACTATTTATAGTCAAAATAGATGGTGGGCATATCTACTGACCCGACGAAGCTGACGTAATTCTATCCATTCATAGCTGTCTGTACCGCTACCTCTATCCAGCAGATCCAGCGCCAGTGGAATTATACTTTATCTCTTCCTAAACGATTGAGACTTTCTTTCCCTCGAGTAGTGCATATTAGGTCAAGAAGTTCCTTGCTGCACTCATTCACTCAGGAAGTGACTACTTGACTTTCTTATACTAGCTATTTGAAGATCTACCTTATCTTGCAACTCGCGAATACTGAATGAAAGAACTGGCGATTTACTGCTTCTGTTTGTGCTTATTTACCGTACTATGAGTGAGCTTGCTCGTACTTATTGATTGCATACTGTCTTGCTCCTCGCATACCACCGTACTAAATACCTATTTCCGCCTATTTGCCTTGCTCGATTCCTCTCTCTCTTTAACCTTCCCATCTTGCTTTCTTTTGAGCAGTCACTAGGATCAACTCAAGTCCCAATGTCATTCACGAAGGGAAAAGAGACATTTACATTATATACAATAACTTTTTTTTATCAGATCCGGATAAAGACAGATGGAATTGGCCCACAAGGAGCGTCTGCCCAGATACTCATTTTTGATCCCGCTCTTTCACTCTCGTCTTTCAGTTCCATTCATTGATATGTCCGTGATAATCCATACCATTGAGATGTCAGTGGTCAAAGAAGCTTCGAAGTCCTATACCTGTGCTACTGTTCATTCAAGCTAGCCTTCCTGTCTAATCGCATTGATTCTCCCTTGCAGATCAATCATATAACTCGCATGTCATTGACCAATCACTAGATCGATCTACTACATTAAATTAATTATTTTATGTACGAATCGGACTATCAAGTCGGGCGAGGGCCTATTTAAACAAATCCGAATCTTTGTCCTTTTTTCGCTGTTGAAGGAATAACCGATGCTCTATTGTCCGGTCTTGGTCGTTTGGGCATAGGGATAAGAAAAAGGCTAGACTTCTGGATTAACTTCTTTGTGAGTGAATACCGAGCCGAAAGGCCCAGCTCTGACTTATTGATTTGATGCCGAGAATCCGATCTGCAGATGAAGCAGGTCAAGGCCAGCGAGGAATTTGCCATACTAGATCGACTCTTAATTACCGAATTGACTCTTCAGTCTGTTCATGGTTGGCTGTAAACAAATAGTTTCTTTAGTCCCATCCCTACCCAACTCTATGGATTTTCCTTAGTTGCTCTTAACCCAGCTCTCAAGTTAGCTCGGTTCGGTTCAGTCTTTGGTTAACAATACCCAATGCCTTGACCAGATTGAAGCATGGGTTGCGGCATCCAATAAGGCTAATCCAGCAGAGAAGAGAAGAGCGAATTCTACTCACTTTCTTTCATGAATAAAGGAGTCAAGCGTTATGGGAGCACGCGCTTGAAAGCTATCGAGGGGCTATGTAAGGTAAGCGACCAGCCCTTCTTTCTGATACAGATTAGGGTGCCTCGCCTGAAGCGTCTCATTCAGATATAGATATTACAGATCCGCATACGAAAGATTGGAATGAGCGGATAACTGCCCAAAGCACTACTAAATGGGTGTCAAAGAGGAATGAAATGGGATTACTTATTGATGGATACGTGGTAATTTTCCACTCCTGAACGACTTGGTACTCCCTCTTTCTCTATGGATCGAGCATATGAGGTGCCACTCTACCGCACCAATGCAGGTTATGAAATAGAAGCGAAAGTCATAACTCATAAGGCTTGTGTCACTCTTTTCCTCGACCTACTGAAATGCTTGAAGGACCTGCCGTTTGTAACCTCAAAGAGAGTTGAAGAACTTGTTGTCAGCAGGGTTCAGTCCTTTCTCTTTTATTTTCGTCGTGCTTATCTCATAAGAAAAAGATAACATTGAGAAGGTTGACCGAACAGCAAAAAAAGAAGTTATTTTAACTAAAGTCGGTCAAGATTCTCAAGTCTTTGGAGAGCCCGCTCCGAAGAGGGTCATTTTATTGATGTCGTGAGTGACTCCGTTCCTTTCCGATATCCGAAACCAAAGGGAACGGTAACAGGCAGACGTAGCACACGCACTCTACTAATATCGGGAATCACAGACCAGCCCTAAAGTTCCTCTCTTTTGAGAGTTGAAATAGGATCGGGAACAATACAATAGGAATGTCACCATCCTTATCACAAGTGATAACAAGCGATCGGACTCAAAATTTGGTTAAGTAAGATTCCTAGCGAGGCATGACAGAACCGAAGTCTTTACCAATGAAACATGGATTTTCTCCAATGCCAATGAGTCCTTTTAGTCTCCTCTGTCATGAAGACTCAACTAAGGCAACTCACTATTGCCACCCGGGGCGCCTTCGCCGACTCAGGACAGGAGCTCAGCATCGTGCGGTTCACCCAAAATGCGCATGTGACTTATCCTCTCCCTCGGTTGCTCCGTAACGGCGCCCCCACCAGTGACGCGCGGCGGAGGAACGAGCTGAATTGAGCGCTTTCATCTTAAGTCAACTGCCTCGAGAAGGGATTCATCCTGAAGCTATAGGATTAGAGAAGTCCGCTTTCATCCCTGGTATGCTATGCTAAGAAAGAAGGACTGATAATAGCATAGCAGGTAACCAAGAGAATAATGAAGCGAAGAAAGAAAAAGAAAGATAATGAATCATAAAGAGGTATGAGTGGAGGTATGAGTCTTCCAGTCAATAAACTCCATATGAATTAGTGGGACACTTCTTGCTTACTGCACTAGCGGTCATCTGTCAATGTTTAGCAAATAATTTCATTTAGTAGGAACGGGTATCCATCACAAAGAAGGAAGGTGAAAGGCTAACCGCAACTTTAGCATATTCTTCCGGTTTCCAGAAGCATCATCTTAGAACATTGCAGGGTCGGTCATATCGCAAAAGCGAATCTTACAGCATTTACCATGAAAAGTAGGTATCGCACTTTCTCATCAGTCGAAGCTATCTCCATCTGTTAAGAAGAAGGCATGGTACCTCGACCCGGACTACTATTAAAGAATAAGAACTCGTTGGCTTGCGTTCGACCGAACTCTATTCGTAAACTTCAACGGGATCCGGTAGCGGGTGCCCCAGATTTTTGCCTTTTCTTCTGATGTAGTCGGTTCTTTTTATCCGTGAACTACTAGGAGCATATTAATGAAGACTCCCGAAGATCGGACAAAAAGAAGAATCAAAAGACGATACATTTAGTAACTCTACAGGTACCACCAGTCATTTTCATTTCTTGATTTCGAAATAGAACATTCGGCTATTCCTGTAGGTTGTTGACTAGATACGCACCTGGGAGTCTCTATCAAAACGATTTTCTTTCTTGCTTATGATCCACATTAGTGCAACGGAATTCTGTAATCACCGCATTACCGGAAGAAAGCTCATCAACAACCGTAGGCGCTGCAGTTGTAAAGCCAAAAATTGTTTGGGTGCAGCCCATTGTAATATTTATAGAGATCAAACCTCAAACTGACTAATTTCACATCAAAAGAGAAGATTGGCCCTCCCCACTGGAAAGATGTCTTCCTTATTTCAGTCTATCTATAGGCAGATGCCTCTCCAACCCGCCCTGATCAGTCTATTAAGAGCCTCACAATTGAAGTTGGTTGGAAAGACTTTCGGGCTTAGTCTGGCTATTACCGAGGATAAAATCTGTTATCATAGATCGGACTATTCCTTCTTCCTCAAAAAAGATATTAGCTGTGCCCAACTCATAAGGAGGCTAACTCGCTGCAAGTGAATAAATTATTACATTACACTTCCTAATGATCATGACTCAAGCTTAGGCACCCGCTCGATCCGGTTTAAAAATCAAACCTCGCAAATGGTTCTGCTGGACGGGATTTAACCTCCCTAAATGGAACAAGATTTCCCCTTGAATATGGAGCTTTGCCTTTCTATGGATTTCTTTCTCCTTCCGCTAATTGCTTACGAACCAGGAGGCTGCTGAGGAAGGATTTGAATGCATGCTATGTATTGAATTGAGTATTGAATGGAAGCGGTTTAAGTACCAGATGACGAGAAAATCCTAACTTAACTAACATAATGGGTTGTGTACCGGTTGAGGAGTAGGACCCGGCCCTTCGGCCGCGAGGATGAAAACGTAGTACTTTCTATACTAAAATAGAACTTCCGCTTTCTATATGAATAAGCGCAAGTTTCCCTTTTTTTTTTGAATGAGAATTAGCTGAACCGCGCGTCGGAAGTATCTCAGGCTAGGCCTTACATCTTGATCCAAGCAAGCATAGGAAGGAAGAGACCTCTTACTTGTTTTTGTTCGTTTACCAAGTTCGGCATTAAGGCTTTGTTCTAATGAAGAATTCTTTCTATCGATAGCTTTCGCCCCTTGTAGGAAGTATGTCTCCACTTCTTTTCCCAAGATCAGATCTCGAACCTATACTCTATTGAATCCCAGGCCCCTTTATGTTACTTGGTTGCTTCAGAATGTACTAAACCATCCATACTCGAAGAAAGGGCTACTCCCCGGACTAACGAGGACGCGTAAAAGCATCTTTCTATAGAATCGCCATCCCCGGTCTCACCTGCGGCAACCCTTCTCCGACCAATTGAAGTGGCCCAAGCACGTGTATAGGCGTAGGAATTGCTTTTTCTCTATCTTGAACACTGGAGTCTTCTTATAGCTATATCTTACCACTGGATTGAACCAAAAGAAAGCATCAATCTACTCGAGTTAATAACTGATCGAGTCCGTTAGTACGAGCAGCCAATGAGTGGGAAACACAAACTATACTCCCTTTCTTCTAAACCAAGACATACCCGATGATAAGCAATGAATTGAGGATCCACAATGCCATGATAGAGTTTTCGCGTTCATACAAGAGAGACTTAGTAGGCGGATGAAGAGCCAAGAGCAGGAGCCAAAACTAGAATAGGTAAATTATTAACCAACTATTCCACCTCCAAGGATGGAAAGAGCTGATTCGTCTTCGAGCATCGCTGGCAATAAACCTCGTTGAGAGAGCAGCACGAACCTAGGTTGATTCTACAGGAATGGAATCATAGATTGAAACTTAGGCTTGAGACTGACTAAGTAAGGAGCAGCGGCACGAGGTCTGGAACTCTTGCAATTCTCGTCATTCGGCTTATCAGAGGCAATGGCCTTCGTCAAAGACAGCCGATTCGTCCTACTAACATGTCTTCTGCTGGGATTGGGTGGTACCTTCTTCCAGAGAGCCCCTATTGGTTCAACCAACGGTTTGCAGCTCACCTGAGTCCGCTAGTGCAATTCAAATTAAGGAAGCCACAGAATGCCAAATGAGTTCTCTGGGCTTCCCGTGTATTCATCCAAATTAGATCCATGAGAAAGTTATGGACACCTTTCACGAAACTGGAATTCAATAAGTATAGTACGCAAGGAAGGACCTATCTGAAAGGAAGGTAACGGCTGGCTCGACCAACGGGGAGAGAATGAGATAGTTAGGGCTTCGTCTCTGTTTCGGCTCCACCTCTTGGAACGGAATGGGCAAAAGCGGTCCAAGCTCTTGAGTTGGGTATGGCCAGCCATATTAGAAAGAAGGTGAATGAATAAGACGAGGGGGGACGTTAGAAATTCTAAGAAAGAGGAATGGATGCGTATGCCTGAGGAAAGGAAATGCGTGTTCATAGTTGGAGGATTCCAGGCCTGAGGTTCCTGCCCGATGCAACGTTCTGAGGAACTAGACAGATCAAGGTTTATTTCCACATACGCTTTAGTTTTAGTAAGGTCGAGCTGCTTCGTTCCTGCTGCTGCCGAGGAAGACTTTAGAGTTCCTGCGATTGGAGACTGATTTGCTATCCCGAACAACCATCTTTCAAGAAGAAATGAATTTATTATTGAAAAAAATTTAAATCTAAACTACTAACGTAAAGCAAGCCACTTTCCTTAGTGAGCTAACGAAAAAGATAGGATTGGTTCATTGGATCTGTCCATCTCTCTCTCTAATTTGACTCTTGTAACTGTATTCTTTTATACCAGCGGGGGTGAATCCGCTCGACTGAAAGGATCGAAAGCAAGGGTTCATAGCTTTCCTCGAAAGCAGACTGATAAAGCTCTCTCAGCAAATGAGGTTGCTAGTCATAATCCCGTAACGTAATAGGAATAGGAAAGATCGATTTCCCACCTATCGAAGAGGGGACTTGCTCCATATAGATATAGAGCTCGCTTCGTCTCTTTTCTCGTGTAAATAAGGAGATTCTCTTGCCTGAAGAGGTATTGGAACAGACTTTCTCAACATAAGAGTGGTGTGGTGGAAGATACTTTCTCAACGCGTAAGTGGAGGCATGAAATCACTCTATTGATAAGGGGTGAGGAAGTCCCATCGCAGAGGTAGAGGCCGTAGCGCTCTCAGCTGCAAACATGGTACCGAAGGCTCTTGCTGAACCAACAACAGCCGAGTTAGAAATAATCTTTCCTGCATTTCATAGGCTGCTAACTGGCACTTTCCCAGGGAATAAGACCTTCTTTTCTTCTTCCGTCCTCTCTTCCAATGGATCCGAATCATCAATCAGGCAAGCATCCTAGGTTATCGAAGCAGGAATCCCGGTAGAAGATGTCGAAGATAGGTCTCCATTGGGGTGATTTACAACAATTAATTTCTCCAACGATTTCGCTCCTCTCCAAACCTTGTCAGCTAGCGGCCCTGTGAAGCAAGGATGGGGATAAGAAAGATTAGAAAATATGGATACGACGAGGGTGCGAGCGAAGCTGAAATCTCAAGTACGTTGATCTCGAACATTCATTCTCTGACTCTAAGTCTAAGTCTGACTCAAAGTCAAACTCTAACCCTGAATCTTACGTACCCGAGCACGTAAAGGAGAGTTCTTTCCTCAACTGGTGAAACAGAATTCTTTATGAAAATAGCAAGGCTAACGGTCAAACCTTATTATAGGAGTCTTCCCACTTACTTTACGTTGCTGAACTAGGCAAACCAATCCATTCAGTGCTAGCCTCACTCGCGGAAGCAGAAGACTACCTTATAGACGCTGAAACCAGGTTAGGTGAATTCAGTAAATAGTGAGCCCCACTCGGCTTAAATCATGCCACCCTCCAGGGATCATCCCTATCCCACAGGAAAAGTAGCGAAATCAGCTCACATTGAATAAGTTCCAATTGTTGGGTTAACGGAATCAGTTCCATCGAAAAATAGAAATGAAAGGAATTTATTACCCGTCTCAGATAGGAAGCACAAGTTGGGCCCTTTCCTAAGCCAGTAGTCCGACCAGTAGGAATGTCATTTCCAAGACCTAGGCCAGTTGTTAGTCCAGCAAGTAAGGATGGGAAGAGCTCAAATCAAAGGCTGTTCCAGTTCTGCCATCAAAATCTAAGCTTGAAATCCACATTTTACGCCTAACCAGATAACTTCTCTTCTAATTCCAGGTAGAGAGGCGGAAAACAAGGTAGAAGAATCTTGAGACCAAAGGGAAGCTCCGTACCTCTGAGAGCACTTCAAGTTGCTGTGGGACTACGTTCAGAGGGAGCGAACCTTCCATCAAAGGAAGCATCCTCCTACGCTCAACCGTCTCAATCGACAGGGTTAGGCTCGAGACCTTGTTTGAAGCGGAGAGAGGGGAAGCTTCTCCACCAGTAGGGCAGGAATCTTGAAAGCACCTATCTCTATAATTGTAAACAAAGAAGGTCGGGTCAGCGAAGGCAGTTGACTTCTTTCTTTCGGTATCCGCTGAAAGGGCAGCTGCATAGCCGACAAGCAAGGCAGCAAACCCTTCTTTCTAATTGGATAAAGAAAGGAAAGTAGCTCGATGAGAAGAAGAGAAGGAGCCATATTTGAAGCATCGCTAGCCTGGGACGGAGGTACGATTTCAGCATCTCTAAACGAGCGTGCGTACTCTACGCCTTAACTGCAGTGCATCTTAATCTTAGGCTTTCACTTCCTATACTGACAGGAATGAATTGATTTACAGCTTCTAGGCGAGTTATACCATCTCACTGACGCGGGACAGCTTCTTCCAAGGTTGAAGATGGATCTATCTTAACTTCATCCCTCTCGATAAGGGGTTTAGTCGTCCCAGGTGTAGACTATACGCCATGATGCTATCTCCACAAATCTCGATGAAAAAAAAAATGGAAGAAAAGAAAAAGGCTTCTTCCCGACCTTATCTCCTGCTGCTATAGCCTTCTGTCAGGATGTTCAGTCCTTCTATCAGTAGCAAGAAAACAGCTCTGTCCGTTGCTTGTTCGTTCGCTACCATATACTTCCTGATGATGACTTGCTACTATACTAGCCCACGGCTAACTCCTAGCTCTATAGCTTCAAGTGCCGTTGGTGAAGAAAGCTACTTAGCGGAAATGAAGGAGCTAGCTTCCCTTGCTTGACCGCTAACAACCGACTGGGCCGAGAACTTACATTCTACTCTTTACCCTGGGACTAGATGCAAAACTAATAAAAGATGGATTGGTCCCCACTTCGCTTTCTTTCTTCCTTTGTTCTTGATTCATTGAATACCTTGGGACTAACGTTACATGCTAGTTCCTTTACCTATAAGGTACTTTCGTATAGAATCCCTATCTTTCTTCCTATATCTACAGTTCTATAGAGATAGTACGGGTCCCTAATATCTAGTCTAAGTACGCTGCATCCCTAGTTGCACTAAAAGAAAGAAGGTGACATGCCAGTATGGAGTACGTCGTCCGTTGGAGGAGGTATTTCTATTATAAAGAATATACGGAATCCGTAACTGGTAGCTCGTAGCTCCTTGTTAGCTCCTTGATTGAGCTTCTCTAACCGGTCTCATTGGGCAAGTTTCTATATCCAGAATGGCCTTTGTTTGATTTGAAAGGCTATGAGAATGTACCAGCTTAGAGTATCTCCTTGAATCGGTCTTCGGTTCTTGCTTTTTCATTCCCTTTAGCTTCGCTTTTTGGAGTTAGTTAGTTAAGGAATTAAGTTTTGAACTCCTTTTTTTTTCTTTAACCAAGTCCGCCATTCCTGATCGAAGGATTCATCTTGGAGTTTCAGCTGTCAGGTAAGCGGCGAAACTGCCCCTTGAGTCTTATTCCAAGTGAGGGCTGTAACGGCATCGGCGCTTGCGCTTAGTAGTCTTTCTCTTTTGAATCTTAGGTGCGGTAAAGGCGACCCCTCCTGTCCAGAAAGCAAGGCACAAAGCCAACAACTAGAGAAAGGAAAGAGATATTGACTGACTTACCAAAGGGACTTACCCCAGCACTGACCGAAACATAACAGCTCTTGCCTTCATGCCTGCTTTGCTCTTTCAGGTAGTGAAGTGTATACCATTATTGATGGTGCACGAGCGATCGTCATCTTATTCTAGCTTTCTTTCCTTTTTTGGAAGCATTCCTGATCCTTTCCTTCCTATCTTTCCAGTGGTCGAAGCCGGCGTTGGGCCATTTCCTTTGCCAGCCTTCCAGTCTTAAGTAGTAAATCCCTTTTTTTCGTATAGCGAAGAACTGGTTTTCCCTTAGTCTCTTATTCTGATACTGAGAAGGGGAACTTCTTCCCAAGTCGGAAGACTATTGAGTCAGACCGGGCTCACTTTTCTAGTTAGTTCTAGACAAAGACTTCAGTGAAGGAACGGAGCTTTGTTGAAGCTATTACTCAGACTCTTTTTCGTACTATTGGCAGTGGAAGAAAGATCTTAGAATAAGTATCCGATTCAAAGTCTTCGTTGCATATGGGTACCTCAGGTCCGGTCTCGTGTGGTACCGGTCCAAAAGGGGGGAGGAGACCTCCGTTTTGGTCTTCCTAGAAAGTGAGGAGGCGCCAGCCGCTGGTCTGGACTTTCTTTCAATTGAAAAGCATACAGTCTTTTCAAGAAAGCCTTCGTGAACTCAATCAAAAGAGCAAACAAGCTTCATGTTCTCCTGCTCGGAGAATGCTAAAACAGCGTATATTGAGACAAGAGCTTATTCTATCAAAGAGCGTATTCTCGGCATCAATACACTAACTCCTGGCAAGATCCGATCGGAAATAGCCAATTAGAAGAGTAAAAGTTCCTTATCCTTCATGCTTCCTTATCCCTTTGTTGATGAATCGCATCTCCCCCCTTCCTTTCTTCTCTCCAAAACAAAGTCTTCGAAGGGGGAGTCACTTCGCTCGCCTTCGGGTTAGTTAAGAGTTCTTGCTTCCTCCTTTGCTGCTTTGCTACCTTGCTAATGCTAAGAAGTTCAGTTCTATGGTTACTGTCCTAGGTGGGGATTAGAGACTCAATTCCTTCTATTGCCCAGTGTCTGAGCTGAGAGAATGGAGTGAGTCTTCTTGTAAGTTCCCCCCCTTAGAATCCCCAGTGGTGAAATACGAGCTGGAAGGCAGCCCTCCTCGCTCACGCGGGATGTTTCCGAGCTAGATTGCAAAACCAGGGGGTCTTTCTCAAATCAATACTCTGGGCAGGAAACCCATAGTTTGTTTGGCTTCGATGAATCCCTTATTGGATCCAGTTTAAGAGGGGCGTAGCGTGGGATAACCAATCTCAAGATTCCCTCTATTCCTTTGTCATAAGACTGTATATTACCTACGGCGATAGGCCAATTTCCACCAGTTCTCGAAATAAGAAGTCCTATCCAACCCGGCGTATGCAATATAAAAAATAGATATATTGGTTCCAGCCATTGCTCTCTTATGATGTATCCAAAAAGGGAAGTGCCCTACCTTTTCTACTTAAACCTAGATCTATACCTCTAAGTAGTAGGTATTCCCAATCTCGAATAGCAAGTCTGTAGCAACAATTCCATTATCTCAACCAGCATCTCGAAAAAGATAAGTAAGAAGGCTATTCCATTAGTCACATTAGAATTTATACTCCATATTTCACTACGGGTGCTACGATTCGTCTCAGAAGCACTCTTTTATCTAGATCTCTTAGATCTCGAAGAAGACCTGTCATTCTCAAAAGGAAGGATCCCACAAGCAGATGGGCAAGTGCCAGTACTCTTTCTAGGATTTCTCCCCCTTTCCCTAAGAAGAAGATTCGTACCCAATATTACTAAGAGGTGTTAAGCATAGCATTTCAAGAATTTCATATCCGCGAGAACTAACTGGAATTCTTATCCTTTTATTTAGCTACTAAGCTAGGCCCATTTAAGGAAGAAATATTAGACCCACTATTTCTTACTGAAGAAGGAGCTTTACTTTCTATTTCTATTGATCCCTTACACAATAGACGATCGGAAGACGCCTTTGAGGCTGTCTTTCTATATATATACAGAAAGTACGCAATGACCAATATCTTTCTAAGCAAGCTCTGCACCAATCAATGGGTACTTTCATCAAGAAGTTAAGCAAATTCAAGAGCTGTGCTAATCCACTTTTTATGATCATAATTTCCTAATCCTCTTTCTCTTTCTTGCTGATCTTCATTTGTTATTCCCAGATCTAGACCCAGCTACTACTATCCTAATATTCCCTCGATTTACTTCTCTAATGATATTTCCAACCTCAAAGTACAGGAAGTACGACCATTCTATATCCCCAATACCCATTCCAAGCTATGTCTATTCAGTCTTGCTATTAGTGGATCAAGAAGAGCTACTCCGCTATTTGTATCTATACCTCGGTCAGACCTAGATCTTGAAGAAAGTGTCTATTCTAAGATCTATTCCTATAATCCGTTTACCATATCTTTATTCTATGTCTGTACCTTGATCTGGTATTCCCCCAACCAAGAAAGGAACGAGAAGCGAATAAAGGAAATCCGGCCGCCTTGCCTTGGCTTGGTCAAGTGGTCGAAGGAGGGACAATTTCTTTTTGATCAATAGAAACTGGAGATAGAAAAAAAAAAAAAAAGAAGGGAAGATCAACAACATGAGCAAGAGAGGGGTCAGCACGTTAAGGGAATTCCTTATGGTTACACTAAGTCATGCAGAGAGAAGGCCAAACGCAAATAAACAGTTGGTGAGAGACCGGCTTAGGCAACTATTCGACTGCCGGGCCATTCTAGTTGCAAAAGAAAACCATAGTGAAGGTGGGTATCACCTTCATGCGGGTGTACGCAACAAAACTGCATCCAAGAATACTGCAACTAAGAAAATGGTTTAGGTGTTCCAAGAATGGGAAGGAGGAGCAATCGATGTGAGATTTCATAAGGATTGGGCTTCTATTTTTAGATATATTCTTAAAGAGGATAAGGAACCTTTTGTATTGGGGGAGTATACGAGGCAGCAAATCATTGGCCGGGGCGAGTCCAAAGCTCAAAAGGTCTAGGTCTCAGACGAGTCTCCCAGAGCAAATCATAGACAAGCTCCTAAGATGTCAGGATTGGTACGAAATATATAATGATGAGCTCTTAAGGAAGCTATCCTGGCATTCCTATGAGAGCATGAGGAACCTATATGAGGATCTACAGGTAGTTCGAGATATGCAAACAACTCTGAGAGAGAGATTGTTAGATTATTTTGAGAGACATGGAAAACCTGAGGAGTATGAAATCGAAGAGATCGAAGATAAATATCTATTACTTGATTTGATTGCTTGTCAACTATCTTTTCACAGGCCGATAAAAACAAAGCAGCTATTCATTTATGGAGTGCCAAATATAAATATGTAGAAGAAATCCCTCTTTTTCCATATACTATCCCGTGTTTTAAGAATCTATTTTACCAGCTCCCGAGGAGATGATAGATGATTTCACTGGGGCACACACTATGATCTATGGGTTTTCGATGAATCCCATGAACCAAAGCAAAGGATTCACGGGGATTTCACAAGAAAGCAAATGTGCCTATCGTAATGATAGCCAACAAACAAACTACACATGAGAGATCAGGAACCCTTTAGTTTAGAGCAAGGTACAAAAGGATGAGAATAACATAAAATATACATTATCTAGATGAAAGCAGGATTATAGCAACACTTTTGGGATGCATTAGAAGAAGGGTGTGCAATTCACCCTTCGCCTTCTTTAGTACGACACCAAATCATGTTCACCTTTACTATAATTATTGCGAGGGGTACTTTATCCCTTATCACCTTGATCCAGAACAGAAGAAAGAAGCTTTTTTTTGCAAAGATTATATGGACTCATATCTAAAATTCACAAAAGAGAGACTATTTCACGCAATAAGTGAGGATGAACACCTATTAACTATTAAAGGAATCTTTTTCACAAAGCACGGACATGAGTTAAAGACAGTAAGATTTTTTAAGGATAAGAATTAGACCGGTAGAATGGCAAAAAGAACTTCGAAAGCAAGAAAGAATGGAACTTTTTTGTCATTGGTTTGTATGGAGAAATGAAGACCCAAACAAGATGGATTACGCAACCTGGCCCTTAGAAAGAACTTCAAACAAGGTATAGGACAGGTATAAAATAGATATCGATAACAACCGAGGAGTACCACTAATACTCACGCTAGATAACGAAGACTAAGAGATGGAGACGGAGTGAAATTGGCAAACCTACAGGGGAAAAGTTTAATGCAAAGAGGGGAGCCCCATAGATCCTATATCCTAGCCTCCGTCAAATTAGCCCACTGCGGGGAGGATCAAGAGTGGAAGAATGACGACTAAGAATAAACAGCGAGAGGAAGAGGTATTTCAAATCCTAATATCTTCTCACGAGGGCTGATACGTTAAGGTCTTTGTCAGGAAGACCTTGCTAGCGAAGTAAGCAAGAAGAGGTATGCGCAGGTGCAGTAGTTCAAGACCTACGTTATGCCTTGATCCCGGTAGGTAGGCAGCTTGAGAAAAAGATCTCAGGTTCAGTCGCCAAAAAAAACAATCGTTCGGCTCGAAGAAAAGGGTAGAAATCTAGAAGTTGGAGGACATCTCCTACTTACTTAGTTCTTCCTGGCGGATTCTCTTTCGGCCATTAATCAACCCGTGTCTGACCCCGATCTTGTTCTCTATTCTTTGGGTGGACTCGGTCACGATTATGAATCGTTCATCACGTCGATTACTACACGTTAGAATCCTCCTACATTTGATGGATTACGATCCATGCTACTAAGTCAGGAACAAGACCTCAGTCGCCTCCATGGTGCTACTCACGACCAATCCCAAACAACGGCTTTCCTTTCGGCTCGGGATCGAGTCTACGATCAGGAGGACTTGTCCACGGGCGGTAACCGTCCGAATGACGGCAATAACCGTGGGCATGGCGGTAATAACGGCCCACGTGACCGTGGACGGGTATCTCAACTCGCCTGGAGATGGCGTCCTTGGTGCTCCTCCAACTGGTGATTCGCGTCTTCCATGTCAGATCTGCAATAATTATGGTAACTCCGCTGTGAACTGCAATCTACGCTATGCCCCACCGGCTCCGACAGACACCTGATCTACGACCAGCCTTTGCTGCGATGCATCTTT